TTGGCCCAACCTAGTCTACTCATATTTCGATGTATGGGTGCCTAGATGGGTCTACTTGTATGCTACGTTACATGCAACGTATTACGCCATTACAAATCACAAGATCTCTCATTAGTCATTACTAAGATAAAAAATATCCCGATACCGATTTTAGACGTCTTTTTGATTAGTTAGCAATCGCTAAGAGAAAGGAATAGATTCTGTGCCATATGCATATATCGTCTACCCCTATAAGGTACCAAATGAAATAAATAGAACGATCTTAGAAGGGATATAATGAAATTCCTCTATCGACTCGACTCCCCCGGGGTATTTGATGGATCCAACAAACAATTTGAGTGAATTCAGTTCAAAAAGAAAGTGTTCTTATTCGAACCGCCCTGTGATCTTCAACCAATTCTGTGCTTCAATATAATTACCTGGAGTAAGCGCTATGGCTTGTTTCCAATACTCAGCAGCTTGATCGAACCAAGCCTCCGCAATTTCTGAATCTCCCTGTCGAATGGCCTCTTCTCCCCGGTCGGAATAGGTAGGTCAATTCCTTCCCTTAGAACCGTACTTGAGAGTTTCCTGCCTCATACGGCTCAGCAGTCAACTCTTTTTTGGCGTTACAGCTTAATCTACCGTATCTAGCTGAATGATATTTATCGGAGATCTATCCCATTTTTTCTCGGATTAGCCAAATCAAATAACCTGAAGAGGTTAAGTTAATTACATGAGTTTCAAACTCCGATTTGGATCAATAATCAGTTTTATCTCTTCTCCCACTCTCAGAAGAATGAAGCATAGATATCTCCCTCTATCGTTAGAGTTTTCTGAAAGTTAACTATCTCGGTTTCGTCTGGAAATTCATATAGAATCTTTGAAAAAGACTTTCTTCGATAAGAAAAAAAGACTTACTCTCCTTGGGATCTGATACTACACCGCTGCTCAATACCTTAGTGGATCAACCCTATTACATAAGTTGATTCCTAACTTTTATGTCATATTATGACATACATAAGTAAGCAGGTCTTATTGTATCGGCCAAAAACCTCAATAATTGATCTTTACGGTGCTTCTTTTATCAATTAGATCCTTTATCCTATCCATAGAATCTAGTATATGGGCCATACTTCATTCTTCATATATCGGCTTCTATGAAGTCTGCTTTTTTTGCTACAGCTTCTAAAAATCGTTCCCCTTTGGACAATGGATATGTAGAAAGCCTATTTTGTTTGTTTCTCCTTAGATTTCCTAGTACTAGCAATAGGAGGTTTGAATACTAGCGAATTTGATCTTTCTTTCCTTCTTTCTATTTCTATAGTAGAGATAGTCGCACGTAATGGCAGATCACGGCCATATTATTAGAAGCTTGTGGTAAGAATGGATTTCGTTCTAGTGCTCGGAAATAATATTCCAAAGCCTTCGTATGTTCTCCGTTGCTTGTGTGTATAAGGCCTATATTATAGAGTATATAACTTCGATCGTAGGGATCAATTTCTGGTCGCATAGCTTCATAATAATTCTGTAAAGCTTCCGCATAATTTCCTTCAGATTGAGCTGACATCCGTTACGGTCGTTCATCCCATTCCAAGGATCTCCGTTCCAGAACCGTACGTGAGATTTCCATCTCATACGGCTCCTCCCTTCCGCGCATAGTAATAAGGGAAATAATCCATGGAATCAAACAAAAAAAAGATTGAAATATTCTCCTTATGAACTGACGGGGGCTAGTGTTTTTACAAGAAATCTTTAGCCAGCCTTCCTGCAAGAGGTCCTTTCTTACTTAAGACCAAAAATGTTGGTCTTTCTTAAATAAAAATGGTAACTCCAGCAATTTCTTTGTTCTTAACGCCCCATATTTCCAGGAATTAGTCACTTCAACGATCTTTGATGGTTATACGGGTATCCAAAGTACGAACGAGATGGATGTTTGTTGTCCTAACCATTCTTGGTAGTCCCGATCCCGATAAGAAGAAGGGGGAATTATATAATATAACAAAGTTTTCGTGTTGTTGATTCCTAGGTGTAGTGCTTCTTCCCCTATGCCACCTATGGGTACTAGTACAGTAGGATTGACATGCAATACAGAACCTATAGGTGTAACCCTTCGCTCAATACTAAAATCGACAATTGAAGCATCTGAGGTTGCATCAATCGAGGATACACGACAGAAGGGATTGCTCTATCTCCAAACTTCACCTTCACCAAGCGTAGGTTTTTTACCAATCTTTTTCTTTCCATACCGAATCGTGTCTCTTTTTTGTAAGAATAAATAGGGTGGTAAGTAAGAAAAAAGGAATCAAATCGCACCATCTCTGTAATAGGTAAATGCCTCTTTTTCTCCCGAAGTTGTCGGAATTATTCGTAATAAGATATTGGCTACAATTGAAGAGGTTTTATCAATAAAATTTCCATTTATCCGAGATCTAGGCATAGTTTGCAATCCATTTTATAATTCTTCTCATTACCCCTCGCGGGTAAATGATCCCACAACAAAGGAATTGTACGATACGAAATGACATAAAAAAGACTAATAATTAATTATCAAATCAAAAAATGTGGATCTTTTACTCAGTACTTTTGGGAAGGGATCAATAAGGAACTATTTGAATACGGTTGGATTTTCGATTCCAATTTAGTAGTATACCAATAAACGAGACTATTAGCTATTTAATATTAATAGAAATGCAAGAATCAAGGAGCTTTTTATACGGATTCTAATACTAATATAAAATAGCCCATCCTATAATAACCTAACCCCTAATTTCATTATGATAATAAAAAAAAATAAGCATAAAAATGGGGTAAGAATAACTATCCATTTTGTGCGCATAGGGTGTAGACACTATAAGATTATAGGATGAACATGGGATGATTCATCAATTTGTATCTATAGCTCATGGGAGGGGCTGTTGTTGAAAAATATGAAATGAAACTGGAAAGGAATTCTGTAATTCCTATGTAATCATAGTATAGAATCCATCGGTTGATTCATTCCAACCCGTTAGTTTAATCCGGTAGAAATGAAATATCAATAAGATGGGAGCGTCCGTCGTCTTGACAAGGATGAATACGTTTTTCTTTTTTATCCCTCGAAACTTGAAGGAAGATCGTTCTTTGACGAAAAGTTTGATATGATAATGGATCGGTCGTACCTGTACTCAATAATATGAGTGACTCGCTATTCACTTGGTTTATGGGTCATAATTAATAAGATAAGGTTATGTAGGAGAGATGGCCGAGTGGTTCAAGGCGTAGCATTGGAAATGCTATGTAGGCTTTTGTTTACCGAGGGTTCGAATCCCTCTCTTTCCGTATCCTCATCTAATTCACCAACGTTACCAACCACACAATGTATCAAATACCAATTGATACCGTTATTCTAAGATAAGAGAAAGACCCTTCTTTATCTTTATATTTATAGTTATAGAATAGAGTATAGAATAGAGATTTTTTTCTATTCCTAATTACTGTGTTGTGATACGGAAAAGGAAAAGAACTCAAAGAGGGGGAAAGAAAGAGCGGACAGTGAGTGAAAATATCACTGCGGATCCGTTTGCGATACGTGAATGGGATCAAAATCCGAATAAAATCCCTAGCGGGGACAAAATTGTCCGAACCTTTGCTGGCTATTTTAGGTTCAAGTTTGCCGGGAATAATATTCTACGATTAGCAATTCATTGACTTTCAAACCGACCCATTTACTATCTAGTATTTGATTTACTACCCCTTTATATTGCAATGAGTGCAGAGTCAAATGTTTTGGCAATTCCGCGTTGGAGGATGAATCCATATGATTTTGAATCAAAGCTCTGGATCTTTGTTTATCCTTCGTAGTAATAATATCTCGGGGTTTGCAGCGATAACTTGGTATATCTACTAGACGACCATTAACTAAAATATGTCCATGGTTAACTAATTGCCTGGCTCCAGGAATAGTTGAAGCCATACCCAATCGAAAAAGAATGTTATCCAAACGCATCTCAAGTAGTTGCAGTAAAACCTGACCCGTCGAACCGTTTGCTTTTCCAGCGATACGAACATATCGAAGTAGTTGTCGCTCCGTCAGACCATAATGAAAACGCAATTTCTGTTTTTCTTCTAAACGAATACGATATTGAGATCTTTTCCCAGAGCGGGATTGGTTTCTAAGATCACTTGCAGACCTAGGCTTTTTACTAATTAGTCCCGGCAAAGCCCCCAGACGGCGTATTTTTTTAAAACGAGGTCCCCGGTAACGAGACATAAGGACTCCTTATTTTACAGAATAGGATAAACCTTAAGACTGAACTAAACGATAAACAAAGCGAAACCCACTGAAGTGCTAAAAAGAGAAATTAGATGAATCAATACTCGGATTATTTTGTATATATGTATGGTAAGTAAGTATCCCACGATTTGTTCCGTAGAGATACAACTAATAGGTTTTTTACTCATAATTGAATTGGAATGTGAGTTCCCGGACATAAACATAATAGATCGGGAACCCGAGATTTGGAAGAAAAAAGGGAAGAGTCTTTTCACTATTCCTTTATCTCAAGAAGATATTATCAATCATGTATAAAAAATCGATAGAGAAAAGCCGGCTATCGGAGTCGAACCGATGACCATCGCATTACAAATGCGATGCTCTAACCTCTGAGCTAAGCGGGCTCAACTCACATCACATAACATAAAATAGTGAGGCGTATTAGTTCAGTAAGCTGCTGGGATCTTATCTTATTACTTATTATAGATATAGCTAAGCTAGTTTATTTAGTTATAACGGATCTGGCCTAAGAATGCAATCCGGATGGATCATAATGAGATTATGCATCCCTCTGATTTTATTCGTAAAGATAGGAAAAAGAAGAAGAATATTGACCGTTCTACTATTTCGGGTCGAGCAGGGAAAATGCGCGGAGGAGAGGCGGATATATGTGAGATATAGCTATCCATATTGAATTGCGGATACAGAAATGATAGAATCATTTCTGGTTCTGATTGAACCAAACACTGGTCTGATAGAGCTGAAAGGGGTAAAAATAGGAGCAGGCACTTTTTTTCGATATCAAGTCGGTATTTAATGAATAGAATGGTTCTAGCAGGAAGGAAAGAGGGGAATGGAATCACAATAGGATCCCGGCCCCAAAAGGGGATATGGCGAAATTGGTAGACGCTACGGACTTGATTGAATTGAGCCTTGGTATGGAAACCTACTAAGTGGTAACTTCCAAATTCAGAGAAACCCTGGAATGAAAAATGGGCAATCCTGAGCCAAATCCTGTTTACAGAAAACAAGGGTTCCTCTCCTAGAAAGCGAGAATCAAAAAAGGATAGGTGCAGAGACTCAATGGAAGCTGTTCCAACGAATGGGGTTGAGGGTTGGTAGAAGAATCTATCCATCGGAACTCCGGGGGGGATGTCCTATGTACGATTAGTTCATAACTTTTGTGTTGTAAATTGATCCCAATTTGAAGGAAGAATCAAATATTCAGTGATAAAATCATTCACTCCGGAATATAAAGCTGGGAGAGAATCGAACGAGAATAAAGATAGAGTCCCATTCTACCTGTCAATGCTGACAACAATGCAATTTGTTTGTAGTAGGAGGAAAATCCGTCGACTTTAGAAATCGTGAGGGTTCGAGTCCCTCTATCCCCAATAAATGCCTAGTTTACGACCTAAGCATTTATCTTCTTTTGGTTCAAAATTAGGTATGATATGTTTATCATTCGCTTGCCTCTTTGACAAACGGACCCTAGCAGTTTATCTTGCTCCAGCAGCGAAATGCAGTATATGTCCAAACGAAGATAACATATGTATATGTGTATATTATGTATATACAAGGATATAGAAGGAATCTCATTATTGAATCATTCATAGTTCATATCCCTTACAAAGAAAGGTTTTTTTAATCCAAAGAAAAAGAAATCCCAGGACTTGTAATGCTTCTTTAGTACCTTTAAATGAATTGACACACACAGATACATGTCCTCCACTCCAGTAGGATAATGTATAGAGGACGGTCGGGATAGCTCAGCTGGTAGAGCAGAGGACTGAAAATCCTCGTGTCACCAGTTCAAATCTGGTTCCTGGCATATGGTTAATGTATCGAAATGTATATATACAAAGATAAAATGAATATGGATCGGGATACAATACATATTCGTTACATTAATATAATAGTCTAGTAGTTATTCATCGAGGTATCCACAAAATACATCCCGACCCTTGTGGAAGGAATATATTCCTTCTTCTTTTTTGTTTGTCCCTACTGCCCTTCCTTTGGCTCATGTTAATACTCCATACATATCCGAAGTTGTCTGAAAGACACAGAAGTCTAGTCTGTCCAGAGGGTTGAGGGGTAGGAATAGAAAAGATCATTTCCGATCCAGTACAAATACAATCTGATCCCTTTTCATTTCTGAATTTTAAGATTTTTTTCGCCCTTTCCCCCATTTTTTGCTTTCCGGGGCCCATCCAAGTGATGGGCGCGGTACATAGTTCATGATGTATCTTTTAATTCATCCTATTGGCTCCGCCCATCCCCCAATAGATATGATACCTTCCATATTGGGTAATATTAATTTACCCGAATTAATTATATATAAATAAACCTCGAACCTCCCCTCTTTTTTTTATCCCATCATAATACGAATGACATGAGAGTCCAGTTACTCTATCTAGACGAGAAAGAACGTAAAAATACTCCTTGAATATCTCGAGTCTTGCAAGCTAAGATAAGTTTCTTATCATTCAATAAGCATCCTGTAGTTCATAAAAATTAGGGGCAATATAATCCTTACGTAGGGGCCAACCAATCCAACTTTCGGGCATCAAAATCCGTTTCATGCGTGGATGATTATCATAAGAGATTCCCAACATATCATAAGATTCCCGTTCTTGAAAATCGGCGCTTTTCCAAATCCAGAAAACAGACGGGATTCTAGGATTACTCCTTAGAACAAATACTTTTATGCATACCTCTTCTGGTTGGTCCACACTATACTGTATTCTCGTCAGATGATACACACTGGCTAGCAACCCACCCGGTGCTACATCGTAGGCACACTGGGAACGTAGATAATTGTAACCATATACGTATGAAATGACAGCAATGGAGTACCAATCCTCGGGCTTTATTTGTAAAGTCTCTACTCCTTGGTAATCAAAGCCCAAAGATCTATGAACTAGCTCGTGTTTAACTAGCCAAGCGGATGAACGACCCTGCATCTTCTTGATCTCCCCCACATATTTATATGAATATTTTATATTGACGATGAAATTTATGAAGATTGATCCACCGTTTGCTATGTTATTCTGCACAAAAACAAACATCCTATCTAATTCACTAATTCGTGAGAAGATACTGAACTCTTGTATTTGAAAAATGCTTCAGAAGGTATCTCTGAAGTCGATGTCGATTGATAGAGTAATCCTTGATCGTAATTTACAGCACGAGTACTGCGCCCAAGATGAAACTTGTGATTAGTAGTAAAACATCGATTTTCCCGATGGGACCCCGTTCTATCT